AGAGCTCGTACCCCCTGTGTCCAGGGATTCCTGAGGCATGAGTTAAGCATATAGTAGATTGCTCTTTCTTTCGATTGAGCGTCAGTACTTTTGGAGTCTCTCTCTGTAGGCGTGCAAAAGAACAAAGCCACTGCTCTTCGGGGCGGCGAGGTGGACAATCCCTTACTCCAGCTTCAGAGGAGCATCTTTGCATGAATCAATACTAACTCCTCAGTCAGCTGACCTTCGATTTCGGAGATTATAGCAGAAGAACTCCGTAACGACGGAGAAAGGTTTCGCCGAAAGAAGTGCCTTCGTTCTTCCCCAGCAAGCGTAGGCTCGAAAGCCTACACGCGCTAGCTAGCTTGTAGTTTTCTCGCTGCCTTCAAAACCACTTATTCTATTTCGAAGCTCCTAAAAACAAGCCCTTCTCTTATATACGATAGCACCGCCCCTGCCTTCCTTGTTCAAGTAGTTCAAGAGTTAAGGAGCATAGCGGTTAGCCAGTCTAATCTAGCTATTTAGATAATCATTCCTTATCTTATCCAGCAAGCGTAGGCTACGGCTCGAAAGCCGGAGCGCGCGTTAGCGCTTTCCCTTTTCTCGCTGGTGATGAAGTCAGTTAAGAAGACTCGGTTGTTGGAGAAGGGGCTGTTGTTTTTGCACTCATAGGCTTATAGGCAGCTATTGAACCCGCTTCAACTCTTGCACTTGACTTCATGCTTTATCAATCGCCTTATCTTATTTATTCTTTTGAACCTGACTGTCAGGCTAAATGTTTTTGCACGTCGAAAGTGGAGCAGCTGAGCTTCCTTTGTATCAGACAAGGCAATTCCCCTTCCGGTGTTGATACTTTGAAAGAAAGAGTCCCTGATTGGTTATCAGCTTTAGAACCTCAGCTTTGAGGAACTCCAATCGTGTGATTTCCCCTATCTGGATCTCTTTTTGAAAGGTTACTTCAAGCGAGAAAACTACAAGCGCTAACGCGCGCTCCGGCTTTCGAGCCTACGCTTGCTCGTCCCTTACCCAGGAAGCCCCGCAGGGATTGCCTGAAGCTGAAAACCTTACGTTGACTGACACTTTCTTTCTATACGCAAGTCATTCCATTCTAGTTCCAGGAGAGGAGAAGAGGAAGAATCAAGGCGTTCAGTCTTTCCAAGCTCAGTGCTAAGGGCATAGAAAGGTTCGTACGGAGAGATTCCATCAACGGAAATTTTCCAATGCCAATTTTTATTCTATATTCTAGGCGATTCCTCGTCACGCCTATCTACTGAAGAACTCAGAGGTTGAGGAGTTTCTTTTTGTCCTTCAGTCCGCGTACGCGTAGGGTAATAGGTCCGTCCACGAGCCTCCCAGTTCGTATAGAGCAAAAAATGGGCATTTTCGCCAGGTTATGTATAAGGAGTTCCCTGGGAGTTGACCCGCTGGAGTTTAGGACTCTGCAAATACATCAGCTTAGTTAGGTAGGAACTTAAGGATAATAGTGAACACTAGAAGGGTAATCCGCCGAGAGTAGATTCTATCTATCAATAGGCTCTACCACTTCCTCGGAGGGTGGAAAAAAAGAGTCTTCTATCGCAAAAGCCGAGTCGGATGCTTTCACTCAAGAAGATGTTGTCGGCCTCGTTGGACCGATTGGTATCACACGATACCCGACCACCCATAGCCCAACAGTACCCATTCCTTGGAAAAGAGAAAGATGGCAGAACGTATTTCGCGAGAAAATCAACTTCCAAAAAAGGAGCCAGAAGGCCGGGGACAATACCTTATACTGCCGCTCGCTCTTGGCAGGACAAAGCATCTGCGTAACACAAGTAGTTTGGTAGAATACCATATGCTCTAAAAAGCAATCCGTATGATGAACTGAATCACCCATTGAATTACCCCGGTAAGGAAAAAGAAGGATGAAAGCTGCAAATAGGCTTCACTAGAGGGATAACTTATGCTACCAAATCCGTTTCTGTTGCTGAAAGACCGTCTGCTACCACTTCACTTATTAAGATTCTCCCGCTGGTGCTTACTCTCAGTATCAAGGAAAAGCTTTTACGACTGGGCGGACATACCGAATAAAAGACTAAAACCTTCTTTCTTCACTATCTGGCTTAGGAATAGGACTCGCCCTAATCTGAGTTCACCGTCTTGTCTTCCGATCCGGACGATTCGTAGCATTTGTCATGTAAGATAGTTTCCCTCTTCATAACTTTGCATACTAGGGACAACAGAGAGAATTGGTGAGAGAATTGCACACCAAACCTAACTCCGAATCCTAATCCTTTCCTAGGAAAAGGCTACGCACCTTTCTTTCAAGGAAAGTTCTTCCCTGTTCACATGCCATACCACTTTATCCTATACCATAGGACGAGAAGGAAGATAGGGCCTATTTGCTTTGTATGCAAGACTTCTCAGTTGAGGAGTGTTTAGAATTGGCCAATGCCACCTGCCATCTTGAATAATGGCACTGATCTTGTCAAAGATATTGAGACCAGAATCAGATATTCTTGTGTGTCCCAACAAACACTGGATAGGGTCATCAGGATGCCCCCACCACAAAAAGGATGGTTACCTGAGCCAAACTCTCTGAGCCGCTGGACAGGAACTCTTACCTATGGCATTATACAATTTTCATTAGGAAAGTGACGTGTTAAATCTAATTCCTCGCCCAAATTGAATATTTATCGGCTGGAAGTTCTCGTTCCAGTGTACCAGAGTGAATGAGTGGGAGTGGGTCTGTCTTGAGAGAAGAATGGTGATACAAACAAGTTAGCTTTCTTTCACGCAAATCATATGGAAAGCAAGAATTCCCTTACGCTAGCTTGGCTCCTGTCCTAACGCAACGCCTGTTAGGGGCACTTCACTGCAAGCTTTTTCTGCTAATGGAGACGGCCGGGTTGGGTGGGAATAAGAAAAGCACTGGAGCGGGAAAGAAGGACGGTGGCTTGGCGGCCCTTCCATCGGAGGACCAAGAGATGGGTATTCTGATACTGGTTATGCCTCTATTCTCTTCGAAGTTCTGATGCCAGATGCCTTGGAGATGGCGCTTAGCAGCCTTCACCTGCAGTACGATATTTATTTTGGCTTAGCTGGCGGCGTTAGAGGTTCCGGTCACAAGAAATGCATTTGAGCTTCCAGGCGGGGGTTCACTCGTTCTTCCCCTCACTGGTTCCAAAGATGAATAGTAAGAGGAATGGGATTCGGGATCACCACCTGGGAGTCATTTGCTGCTAGATCGCCTGCGAAGAGCGAGGAGTTGCGTGGTACGGAAGGAAGAGAACACTAATTCTCAAATAGAAAAGCATGAGAACGAGAATTTATGAATCCTACATGGCAGAGAACGCTAAAGAATGAGAGTTAGAAAATCCTACATGGGAGAGAACGCAAAAGAATGAAAGGAAGAGAACGCAAAAGAATGAGATAAATCAAGAACATAATTGAGTGTAAGGATGTGATGTAACCGCGGGCAGACATCGAGAGAATAGAAAGAGAAAGCCAACCCCATTAGAATTATAAAGTGGGCTATCCTGGAACATCTCAAGGGATGAGGAGCAAGTGGATTGAGGCGCTAAAAGCAACTTTACTAACAAATGGGGTAGGATTAGGATCCGAATGTCAAACCAAAAGGGAGGCAAGCGCAGGAGAACTCGAATTCACAAAACCAAGCCCTGGCCTGGACTCTCTCTTCTCGGTAAAGGACTCTTTTGTAAAGCACTCTTTCCAGATAGTATAGGACCTACACAAAAAAGCAAGTGTGGTTATAACATGGACTGCATAGCCTTCTTATGTAGTTATCAACCTACTGAACTTCTATCCTCGAAAGAAAGTAGGTTCAAGCAACTTGATCCCTGGTAAGGCCCAACAAAAAGACAATTCCGTTTTTGCTGCGGGAGTCCCCTGAAGTTGGCGCTAATTGAGCCGTAGATTGTGAGTGAGCTTACTGCTCTCATGAGATCTCGTTTTTATGCATACATACAAAAGAAATGTTGAGAAAGTCAGAGGAAAGCCTTCCGAGTTCTAACTCCCCGACTGGAAAGACTTGGTTTGCGTGCCTGATCTTCTTCTTCCCTATATCTTATCTCTTCTCTTAATCAAAAGTAAGTTTTCATTACGTTATGCTTGGTTATTCCGTTCCTTAGGCCTAACTTGCTTGCTTGGCTACAAGCTAGAGAGAGAGTAGAGAGTACTCCGTTCGGGCAAAAACCCTGCCTTTTCCTCTACTAGTACTAGATTTTCGGTTCCGTTCCGTCAGGTGCTTTAATAGCTCGATCTGGAACCAACCTATGGTACTGTCTATGCCCATCATAGGTTAACAACCGGCTATGGAGCTTGTTATTTTCCTGCCCATGCTCTCTCTGCTGTGGGCGTCCCCTCCGAGGGTCTATCTGCTACTTAGTCAACAGGCTCTGGTCCCGGGGTCCCGGATCAAGAAGGTCATCTACTGGAACTGCGCCTAGATATGCGTACAAAGGAATGCTGGCACTGGAAAGGAATTGGACTATATGATGGTGGGACAGGCTTTCCCCTATCCACGCCGGTCCATCCACACTTCTACTGGGGATATTAGGCTATATCGGAACAGGGAAAGATACTGGACGGAGTTGTGCTTTTCCCACCTTGGACAGGAAGAGATGTGAGACGAGGTTCTTCAACTTTGAATTCTGTTCTGTCAGGGTCAAGATCAGGTGGTAGCTTATTTGCTGTTGCTGGTGCTACTGGGTTTCGCTTACGAACATCAGAATCTTTCGATCCCAAACATAAAAATATAGATCACGAGCATCCGTAACTGCATAGCATCAGAATCTCACTATCGATCTGTAGTTGGCCAGCAGCATAGGCTAGGCACCATAGAACATGCCACAGTGCATGCCATAGCGATGATGACCACCATAGTAGTTTGTTTATAGGCATATTAGTGTTAGCCACCCTTTCCAAAGAATTTCCAAGTCTTCCTCTTCCTACTCGTTGACCAATTCCTGTGTGCTTCCCCACAACTCACGAGTGCTACCGGCTGACAGAAGGAAGAGAGTGATTTTTTCATCAAATTGGGTGTCTGCCTCAGCACATGCTGTCACTATAGAATGGGGTCGTAATTTAGTTGTAGTTTCCCGCGTATCTAGTTCCATTCATAAGTCAGCGATTTGGATTGGTCCGCCCATATTTTGATTTCTTAAGCCATTGTATTGACCAACCAGCTACTGAGATAGAGTACCATAAAGACTTCAGAAGGGAGTCCTTATAGCTAATTCAAGTAGTCAGGCTAACTCTAACTTATAGCGAATTCAAACAAGTAGAACCTTTCATAGAGTATTCAATCAATCAAATCATTCTAACCTTCAATCGAGTCTAAGCAAAGAAAGAGAGGAACACTAGCTCTTGTGATAGAAAGGAAATTAAAGCAAGAAAGAATACAGTCAGCCAGAAAACAGGAAAAAGCGATATCTCGTAGAATAAGAAAAAGGAAGCGAATCAAAGAAAGCTAGAAGAATGAAGCTAGTGATTATTCTCAAGGAAGCTCTGTCATGCTAGTTGTCAGTAGTCGTCCGGTAGGAAAGAAAGACCTTCAAGCAAGGGAGCAGGGGATACTACCTTGCACATAAGAAAGGGAGTGATTCTCGCGTTAGCGAGTTGTGCTTATCCTGTACCAAAGCTAAGCTCAAGCATGCAGGCAGAAAGATTGGAGCTAATCTTTCTCCCCCAGCGATCCCGACTAGTGGTAAGAATAAATATTCTTGCCTGGTTAGCACTAAGATTATAGAATTGAACATTCTGTTTGCACTTTCACTTTTTTGAAAGAATCTCCTTTCGGGCCTGGGTGGCCTGCTTTTGCTTTCGTTTTTGAGATTGGGCTGGAGCCCTATCATGCATATGCCGGGTGACAGGCCGGTGAGCGGCTGCTGGAGTGCCTTTCTCAGACGTTGCAAGAATTCGAGTCTCAGTGGGATACTCTTGTAGTACTTCCCTGGAGGGTGCTTCTGAAGGAGATGCCGAAGGCTGACCCCTGCCCTTGTTGAGAGGTGGAAGTGGTCATATATATATATACTGTGACGGGTGCTGCCTAGCTACTAGTGGAGGGAAAGGTTGCAATTCCTGTTCCTTCACGAGCATCTACACCCGCTTTGGTTCTTCCTGTTGTTTGCTTCCTGCTTGTATCATTCAACCTGTGTAAACTACTGTTTAAAGAAAGTGGTACCACTTTCATAAGCCACTGTCATAAGAGCTAAAGGACTATGAACCTTAAGATTTCACGAACAAGGGAACAATGGATCGAGTAAATAGGAATCGGGGAGGAATCGAACCTCCCGGCCGGCTAGCCCGCGTTCGTTCCAACCGATCCGCCTCCATCCTCCTCTCCGTCCTCCTCGAAATGCTTTCCTTGTGCCCGGTCTTCTTATTTTATTCTATGCAGCTTCCCTCATCTCTCGGTCCTTTGCCAAGAGGCGAAAGTGTAAGACATCAATTAGCCCTCTATTCTACAAGGAATTGATCGAGATGTACTCTTACAATATAGAATCTGACTATTTGAAATTTACTATAGGTTATACTATGAAATTACATTCATCAGGCGAGGTTACATTGACTTTAGGTAAAGCTATTCCATTGTGTGATATTGTAGGTTATAGAGTACCCAAAAAGCGGGTATATGATATGATAGAAAAACAAGTGAGGTTATACGGCGAACAATATCAGGATGCTATGATCAAATCTGTCTTCATTCGTATCTATTATGAATCTAAGGATAACTTAAACTATAATTCAATAGAATATCCTAATATAAATAAAGATGATATGATTAGCCAAATTATCAATGTTCTAGATTCAGAAATAGAAAGTGGTAATCTACCAGATGTCAAATCACTTATGCGTGTAAAGAGTCGTTTTCCTACTAAAATAACCACAATAAAAGATAGGAAAACTAAATGTAGGCCTTTCATTGTAGCCGATTTAGAGACTATACTAGTGAATAATGTTCATGTTCCTTACGCTGCTGGTCACTTAGTGGTGAATCCAGGTGACGATCTGACTTCCATACCTTCGATACACACCTATTTCAGTGAAGATCACATATCTTTCTATCCTACCTTTAAAGAAAGGAGTGAAAGAATCTTACATGATTTTATATATAATTTGGAAGTCTCAGTTCTAAAGTATTCTAATTCTAGTCCTCATCTTCGAACAATTTATTTCCATAATTTTGCCCGATTTGATGGTATTATCATTCTTAGGTATTTTGCTGATCGTGGTAATAAGTATAAAATCAAAACATTGTTTCGAAATCATAAGCTTTACGAGATGAAAGTTTATATTGGCAATAAGTTCCTCTATCGTTTCAGAGATTCATGCTCATTGTTCCCTAGCTCTCTTGCAACATTGGGTAAGACATTATGCCCTGAATTAGGTCCTAAAGGCTCCGTCCCACATGAGGTTTTGAAAGTGTCTAATCTTCAGGTTTATAGAGAAGATTTGATAAACTATCTTCAACAAGATATCCTTCTCTTAGGTGGTGTGATGTTGAAGGCTCAAGAGATAAATTGGTCTAAGTACCATATTGATATCGAGGATGTGATGACATTGTCATCGCTATCCCTTAAAATCTTTCGTCAGTGTTATTTGGATGATAAGACCTTTCCTATCCATATACCTACTCAAAACCAAGACTCTTTTATTAGGCGTTCCTATTATGGGGGTCACGTTGATGTCTATAAGCCCTATGGTGAGAATCTTTACTATTATGATGTGAACTCCTTATATCCCTATATTATGAAATCTTATCCTATGCCTTGTGGTATACCTGTATGGCGGAATAATTTGGAGTGCGTTGAATTAGATAGCTTGTTTGGCTTTATTGAAGCCTATGTTGTATGTCCTAGTAATATATCACGTCCGTTCTTGCCTTATAAGAATAAACATGGTACTTTACTCTTTCCTACAGGTAAATTCATTGGAGTCTTTTATAGCGAAGAGTTGAAGTTTGCACGTGATTTAGGTTACGATATTATTCCTCTTAGGGGATATTTGTTTGAGAAGAAGTCAAGTCCTTTCGAAAGCTTTGTCTCACACCTCTATGAAAGCAGACTAGAAGCTAAGAAAAGAGGAGATGAAGCTATGACATTTATATATAAAATTCTCATGAACTCTCTCTATGGTAGATTTGGTATGAATCCTGAAAGTCTTGTAACAGAGATCTGCGATCAAAAGAAATATGAAGAATTGATTAAGATGGATAGTTTTCAATCCGCAGAGAAGCTTACCGATCATTACTATATTGTCAATTACATTACAAATTTGAGTGGCTCTGATGACGACTGGAAACCTCCTAAGATATCGGCTGTTCACTTGTCAGCTGCTATAACTGCTTGTGCTCGTATTTATATGTATCCACACATTTCCAGACCTGATTGTTACTACACAGATACTGACTCTATAGTTCTAGGAAGTCCTCTTTCTGACGATCTAATCTCCTCCATTGAATTGGGTAAGTTTAAACTCGAACACAATGTCAATATCGCATATAACAACTCGAATCTAGTTTGAATTCTCAATGAAATCTCTGACTTATTCCCCTCAGTGTAAGCATTCGTATCCAAAATCAATTGGATGACTTACGACTTTCAAGAAGGGGTGCCTGGTTCATTTGGAGAAAAGCTAGATTCGACTGAGCTAACGGAGGCAGGAAGTGGAGGCGACCAGAGAACCGGCCTCAGGTTCTTCTTGCCTAAGTGCGGTAGCTAGCCAGCCCCCTTCCGTTTTGAAGCGATATTCGACTTAAAACCAATCCGCACTCGGGGCGGTTGCTTGTATTCGTGAGGTACCGGCTTAAGTGTCACAGCTGGTTTAGTTGAACGGTGCCCGTCATTCCTTCTCTTAGCTGCCCACTTTCATCACTGAACTGGAACCGCATCAGACGTTATTACAAGAAACAAGCATAGGATTCGCGCCTGACGCGCGAAAGCAGTATAGCGTTAGCGCAGCCGTTCCCTCACTTGCTTGGCTGTGAGCTTTCCTATCCGAAACAGGTACTTTCAGATTCTTGGTTGCCTTCCGCTCTTTCAGTGTGATATCTCCTTCTTCCTTATCTTATGCCTAAACCTAAACTAGTCCTACTGCTATGAGTGAAACCCATTCGATAGCGGATTCCCATGCCGACCAAAAGAAAAGCCTTGAACATACAGAACTTATGCATTACATACCCAGGCTGAAATCGTACACTAACGATTCCAAGTCCCCCCGAAGGGTCGAGCCGGATGACCAGATGAACATGGTTTTCAGTCAAAATTGTCCAGCAAACTCCCTATTATATACGTTTTTTTTTAGTGCTCTTGACGCTTTTCTTATCAATAAGATCTGTCACCGAGAAAGGTTTTTACATGGGGAACCAAAGGCTCCATTTTAGTAAGCCCCTTTTAGTGTTCAAGCGCAGCATCACTACCAGATCGAATGTATTCGCTCCGCTTGATTCTAGACTAGAGTCTGACCCCCTCGCTCCGACATGAATAGCTTCAAAGCAAGAGGTTCTTCTTTTTGCCTCTTTCGGTTAGCGGGACAGCTAGAGTAGCTCTACTTAACTTATGAACTTTCTTCTCCGAGCCATAATCCTAAGCCCCAGACGTGGGAACTGAACTCACTGTCCTTCTTGCTTCACCTTCCTCTATCCCCGGTTCACTTCTTTTTTTCGATCTTGAGTCTGCTAACCCGATCTACGACCAGATTGCTTTCCTGGGCTCCTACGCTTGCTCCCCCTTTTTTAGCCAAGACCATCAAGCCCTTTTTTCACCTTGAAAAGGTCAAAGCCAAAAATTGGATGAATAGAAGGAAAGGAGATCAGAAAGATAGGCGGACGACTATAGTATAGGTCGGATGTTTCCTTCCGTGAGCAGTAAGCAGCGGATCTCCCCCTTTTTTGGGAAAGCTGGTGGCCGCGTGTGAATTCTTTCAAGGCAAGGGGCGGCCTAATTCGACATTGTTGTTTACTCTGATCCGGTCGAGGTGGTTTTCCTTTACCAGCGCGTAGGTGATCTAAGTTCCTATG